TCCATAACCTACAAATTGGTTAGTTATCCAGTCAGCATAATCAAAATATTATATTTGTTTTGTAGAAATGACAAAAAGGATCCTTTGCTCTGATGTTTCAAACCACTCTATTCTTTTGTTTCTTAATGATGTTTGTGAACAATTGAATCTAGTGGTTGATTCATAGTCCCTGCCCTTCCCCCAAAATATTAACTGGAAGCAAGAAGAAAGAACGAATCAATCAATTTTATCTATAATCCAATATAATAATTATATTGATTTCTAGGGATGAGACATCCTGCAAATCATTTCTAGACTAAACTAATAGAACCTTAATCAAAACTACTCTAAAAATAAAATAAAAACTCTGATCATATATCTGATCATATAATAAATAAAGATTTGGATATTCGTAAAAATAAAATCTGCCTTTCAACCTCAACCGGAACAGTCTTTTTTGTTTGAATAATTTCTCTAAGTTAGAAGTTTAACTTATATTGAATAAGTGAAGATTATTGAATAAGTGAAGATATTGAATAAGTGAATAAATTCTATTTGCTCAATAACTTATTCACCCATAATCCTTTTTTTCCTTTGTTTGTCCACTACTTCTTATGAATCTAAACAAAGGAGTTCCGATAGACCCGGAAAAGAAGGAAAGGAATAGTAATCTTTGATGAACAGGAAAAAAATAATTATTATTTTGATACAAGACGACACAAGAAAAAGGAATTTTCACCCGTTTTCTTGTGTCGTCTTGCGTCGAATAGAAGATTAGGAAGACTAGTAATCCTTCCTAAAAGTATTTGTTCCTTTCATTTTTATCATCCTTGCCTTGTATTTTCTTCTTTTGTATTTGTTTGTATGCCTATTGTTTATTACTAGGAATACAAGTAATGAATTCCAGGCGTCCTGCAAAACAAAAAGAGTATAAACAAAGCAAGCAAAAGGATTTACAGAATTTTTTGATCATACATAATTGTATCGATGGACAAAAAATCGGCACTTTTTACCAAATGTTAAGGAATCTCTGGACCTAAAAATTCATTTCGTACAATTGAACTTTTTCAAACTGTTTCTTTTTAAGAACCAAAAAAACTTGTGCCAAAATAACAGATGCGAAGAAGAACAAAAGGCCTTGGACGCGTAATGGATCTTGAAGCACTATTTCTGCATCTCCCTGACCAAACCCTCCTACATTGGGATTGCTTGTTAATGGTTGATCAAGCTTAATGGATTCACCCTCTGAAACAAGAAGTTCTGGTCCTGGAGGTATAATATCAACCACTTGACGTCCATCCGATGCATCAACTATGGTTATTTCATATCCTCCCTTTTCTTTACGTACTATTTTGCTTACTATACCTGCTGATGTAGCATTATAGACTGTATTGTTACTCTTGCTACCATCAGGATAAATCTGACCCCTTCCTCTGTTCCCACCCACATATATGGGATATTTTAAGAAGTGAACGTCTTTCTTTGTAGCAGGGTCGGGGGAAAGAATGGGAAAGACGATTTCACTATATTTCTGACCCGGAACAGGACCTATCACAAGAATATTTTTTTTATTGGGACGATAACTCTGAAAAGACAGATTTCCTATCTTTTCTTTCAACTCAGGAGAAATACGATCGGGGGGGGCTAATTCGAATCCCTCGGGTAAAATAAGAACAGCACCCACATTCAAACCCCCTTTTTTACCATTAGCAAGAACTTGTTTCAGTTGCATATCATAAGGAATTTGAACAACTGCTTCAAATACAGTATCAGGAAGCACAGCTTGCGGAACTTCAATATCCACGGGCTTATTAGCTAAATGGCAATTAGCACATACAATTCGTCCAGTTGCTTCTCGTGGGTTTTCATAACCCTGCTGCGCAAAAATGGGATATGCATTTGAAATGGATGCTCGAGTTATTACATATATCATGATCGATACAGAAATGGATCGAGTCATCTGTTCCTTTACCCAAGAAAAAGTATTTCTATTTTGCATGTCCAATCATGGATCTCGGAATTTCTACAATAAATTAGATAGGGAACTAGTAAAGTTCCCTATGCACGAGTCTGTCATTGTACTGGAATAGTTGTACTGTAATATAGGACGAATACCTTGAACTGGTAGAAATAAAATATAAAGAATTAAGTAAGATTCAAAATGGTTTCTTTATAAAGGAAGAAAGATTCTGATTTATTTGATTGATATCAGGAGATCAAATGAGTTCTTCATTCATTCATTGAATGATAAATGACTACAAGCGAAGGAGATACACGATTTAAATAATGGAAAATCCAATATTTCACAATTGTATCTAGAATAACTGGAAAGGTGGAAACAAGACCAGATATAATTTGATCGTTATGAGCCAATCCAAAATCGTTGTAGAACGAACCAATTATTAGTTCCCAACCATGGGTCGAGTGAAATCCAATCCATAAATCAGTAACTAAAAGAATCGAAAAAGCTTTTATTGTGTCACTTAAGTTATAGAGGAATTCCTGAACCCAAGAATTAAGAATGACAAGTTCCTCATTACCCAAAATAAAATAACCACTTAGAATAGCGAAAGAGATTATATTTGTCGAGAAATGCAAAATGATATGGAGATGATATTCATTGTGTGTTTTGACCAATTGTATCGTTTCCTTGTGTATTCCTATACGAAGTTTTTGTATATGTGTCTCCGGGTACTCCTTTATCATTTCGTCCAACAGAAAGAGTTCTTCTAATTCTATGAATCTTTCTAGAACGTTTTTCTCTTGAATGATATTCAAGAGAGTTTTGGATTGCCCGGTATTCCACCAATTTGTAACCCAAAGTTCCAGACATTTATTAAATGGGAGAGAGACCCACCAGGGCAAAAATACTATAGATACAAGATATGGGAAAGAAGGCAATGCTTTCTTTTTTTTCATTTTTTATCTGTGAATTGAATCGTTAATGAACCTGCTTCATTCGTTGACTCTATATGATATTTCTCTGAAGCACAAGTTTATAACAAGGTATTGAACCTATGGGTCTATTCATTCCAATTTTTGTGTCAAAATTGAGTTTAGTTCTTGGATCTAGAAGGAATATAGAAATGGGATAAGGGTTCGCCCTTTTCGGATAAAAATGCAAAATCAATATTATTCCTAGATATCTCAATTGGGCAAATTCGAATGGGCAAATTCGAAGCAATTTCATCTTCATTTGTTCCTTTCTATGAATACTCGAAAACCCACTTAAAATAACGAATCGGATTTAGAAACGAAAACCCCCCTCAGTTAATTATTTCGAAATGTTTCACCGCCTAGCCACAACCAAGGAAAAAAGGTATCATCAAAATTTTGGGCCTAAAAAGATGAGATGAATTCCGTATTACGAAATAAATCTTCGGATATATTTGATGAATCCTTACTTATTATATTAGCCTTAGATTAGCCTTTTTTCTAGTATAAATTTTCTAGTAGAAAAGAATTGAGTTGGGATCCATACGCATACGAAATACTTTTGGTATACAAATGGTATACAAAAATTTCTTCTTTTCTTAATTTTTTTCTTTATTATAGTATAGTTTATTATAGTTATTCCATATACGCCCTCCTGCTTTTTTGGTTTATTCTATGGGAGTCGCCACGACAAAGGAAGGAGGAAATAGAATAATCTAACATGTTTTGTTCAAATGAACATTCCAAAAAGACTTCAATTGTATTAAAAAAGGAATTAGCAAGTTCCTTCCCCCATGCCGAGAAAACATTTATTCTTTATTGTGTTCAATTCATTTCAAAATACTTCAATTGGTACGCCCAAGAAATAGGCCAATTCGGCAGCTTTTTGTTCAATTTCTCGTGGAGTAAAATTCTCATCAGTACGAGTCAAGGGAATGGCCCCTTGACCTCTGATTTCCATATAAAGGACACGACGAGGATAAAGACCCTCTTTAACCTCAATTCTGATTGATTGGATATCTCTCATAAGGAAGCGAAGGAAGATGCGACGATTTATTCCAGGAAATCCCCAACGAAAAATGCACACAATTCCTTCTTTTCTATCGAATTGGTCATAACCACTACCTACATTCCACAAAATTGTGCACCACAAATAGGAGCTAACGAACAGACCTGCGATCCCATAAAAAGACATCACGATTCCTTGTGGAAAAAAAATAATTTGCTGAGATGGAAATATGGATATCAGATTCCTACCAAGATAACTGGAAGTTCCAACCGCTAAGAATCCTAGTGAACCTAAAAAAAGGATACAGGCCCAGCAAAAATTACTTGTTTTTCGAGACCCCCTTATAAGTTCTATCCATATATGTTCTGATCGCCAATTCATACTATACTAGATCCAGTTGCATTCGATTGGAATTGAGAGAATAACCCAAATTTGACTTTACCTTTCTTGATCCCGAAGTAACTTTCATCAACTAGCACTATTCTGATGTGGAGTAATTGGTTAGATACATTGACTTTCTATTAAAAATATTTACTGATCCATTTTTAACCAGCTATATATATATATATATATATATATATATATATATATGCATTTATGCAGATAGCATGTATCCGCATACATAACAGTTCTTTCATTTGTGTGTGGAAAGAGCCACATATCGTACCATATTGCACTAAAAAAATATCTGTATTATGATACAGTGTTGAAATAAATTGATAGGATTTGGTCCCATTGGATCTAGACAATCTTATTTTTTTGGACATGAAGAGATAAAGAAGCCATTGCAATTGCCGGAAATACTAGGCCCACTAAAGGCACAAAAATAGAGGGTAAGTTGAGATCTGTCATAGAATGGGTGCCTCGATTTAATATTTGTATCTATATATTTGTATCTATTAGAAAGATATCTTATGATATGATAAGTATATCTATTATAAGTAATATTAGGTAATATTGACTATTGTATTTTATATAATATTATACTACTAAGTATATATAAACAATTAAGTATATATAAATATATAATTTCTAAATAATATATTTATATTAAAATAGAAATTTTAAATATAAAAATAATATTAAAATATTAAATTTTAAGAAAAAAAAAGGATAGATAATAAGTGCAAAAATGTAGAACTAAATTAAGTGTACCTATTCATCTTTCTACACGAATATAAATAGGGTAATCTTCTTTTACAAATTTTATTATTCTTCTTCTCCCATCCTTATGTTCTTTCTATCTTTCTTTCTAATCTAATAAGGAGTTTTTTATTTTAAAGGAGTTTTCTTATGAAAATGAAGTTCATTATGAATTCGCGACTCTAAATAATAGGATCCAACAAACAGGGATTCATAGTAAAAATGCGATAGATGTAGAAATTATTTTATTTCATTTCCATATTTTATATTTCTTTTTATTTTGATATTTTTTTTTTCATTATTGTCTATCTTAATTAATGCGTAAGATAGCCAGATAAAATTATTTTTTTTTCCCAAAATTATAATTCCTCGGAAAGATAAATTCACTTTTTTATTTTATCCTGTTGATAGAGGTTCATAATACCTAATCATGAATAGGGGTAAGATAAAAAATGGATCTGGATCCGGAAGAAAAAAAATTATCCGAAACTTCTGACTCTTACTAGAAAGTGTAACTTATATCACCAAAGAACATTTTTCTTAGTTTTTTTTATTATGATGAACTAAATACTTGTTCGCTACAAACAAAATAACTGAATCTAGTGCTATACTTTAATTTTTTGAATTTTGATTCAAGGGAAAGAAACCATGGAGCTGAAATAACTCACTTAGAACACCTTTTAAAGGATTACGTGGTATGATTGGGTCAAATAAGCCTTTATGGAATAAATACTCAGCCGCTTGTGAACCATCGGGTACTGTCTTATTCAATGTTTGTTCAATTACTCTTTTACCCGCAAATGCAATGTACGCATTAGGTTCAGCAATAATGATATCTCCCAACATACCAAAACTGGCTGTTACTCCACCGGTTGTAGGAGATGTAAGGACTGGTACATAGAATAACTTTTTAGTGGATTGGTAATCATATGAAGCAGAAGATATTTTAGCCATTTGCATCAAGCTCAAACTTCCTTCTTGCATGCGTGCTCCTCCAGAAGCACACACAATAATGACAGGTAGAGATCGATTAGTAGCATACTCAATCAAACGAGTGATTTTCTCACCTACTACAGATCCCATACTACCTCCCATGAACTGAAAATCCATAACCCCAATTGCTGCGGGAATACCGTTTAGTTGACCTATGCCTGTTTGAACAGCTTCAGTTAAACCTGTCTTTCTTTGATAAGAATCGATACGATCTTTATAAGGTTCCTCTTCTGAATGAAATTGAATGGGGTCCATAGAAACCATATCTTCATCCATAGGATCCCAAGTGCCCGAATCAATCGAAAGTTCGATTCTATCTGAACTACTCATTTTCAAATGATATCCACACTGTTCACAAATATTCATTTTTGACCTAAGAAGTTTTTTATAATTTAATACATAACAATTTTCGCATTGAACCCATAAATGTCTGTATTTTTTATTTATATCGAAATCATTAGATCTTCCTCTTATATTGAAATCACTGCCATTATTACGAGTTCTTATACTAAAACTTCCACTTTCACTACCACTTACATTTTCAGTACAAATGAAACTATAAATGTAACTGTCACTGTAATTGTCAGTACCACCTGAAATGGAACTATTAATACTGACTTCAAAACGAAGATAACTATTAATGCAACTATTAATGTGATTAGTCCAACTAGATTGAGTATCATACATGTAATGATAATAGTAGTGATTGTTTCTCTTAGACCCCCTATTCAAAAAACTAGAAAAAAAACCTTCTAATTCACTCAGAAAAGAACTATCATTGTCAATCTCAAAACTATGATTTTCAATATCAAAATATACGGAATAACTGTCACCATTACTATCCCTAACTAAAAAAGTGTCATCAGAGATCAAACTCCAAATATCCCTGATACCAAATAAATAATCAACATTACTGAAACTATAACTAACACTATCACTCCAATTTTTCTCCGTATCATTTAGAAGGGGTTCATCACTTCCACTGGTATGGCCAATAGCATCAAGACTTTCCATTGATTTACTTAAACCATACCTATGTTCTAACTTTAACTTCTCGTTAGACAACATCGAATTGAACCACCATTTTTCCATAGAATCTTCCTGCCCCCTATTTGATGAAAATACAATAGATGAATAGTCATTCGATGAATAATTATTTTACTATTTTATTTCCTATCAGAATTAAGCATATGAGGATTAGGATTGTTAACTAATAATAAGTGAGTATTGAAAGAAATGATTCTCTTTTTTTTTTTCAATTAAAATACAAATTCTCATCGAAAATAGTTTATAAATAAGGAATTCGTTCTCGTATAACCTTGTATCGTATAATCAAATAATAAGTTTATATTGCAACATGGAACGAAAAAGACAATATACAGGATGAGTAGATTGGATAGAGGGAGCCCTTCCCTTAGCTTAATCTAAGGCCTGAAACTACG